CGAGTCATTTCTGATCCTTCCTTTTTAGCTGTAATGAAGACTAGTTAAAAGCCGAGGGTTCAATCCCTTTCGAGAAGAAGTCCAGGTTTTCTGAGTCACTTGGGCAGTCACCTGTTGAGGAGCTTTGGAATTAGGTTTTGAAGTAGCCTTGGCTAAGCTAGCCTTTTCTAAAGCCATGAGAATTGGTCTTCGTCCTATAAGCAGTTAAGCAGTAAGGAAAGGGCTTCCATGACAATGAGGTCCTTATTGCATGGTGTTATAGGTCGCATTTTTCCTGGCTTGTTAGGCTTTGGAATCCACGACCTATGCATCTCCGAGAACTGAAAGCGACATTCCAATACTCGGGTCTTCAAATCAGAATTGTCTGTATAAATTCATTTATTCAACAAAACCTGAGGTCTCAAGTCGCTGCTTTCCTCCCTCAATAATTGCAAAAAGTTGCGCGGTTCTTTATGTTGATGTTGGCTCATTGCTTGCATGATATTTCATATTGTTTTTTTGATTTCATTTCCCTTTTTTCTTTGCAGCAAATATTGATTAAGCTTTCGCCCCGCTTGGTGCTCCGCCAAGGTGCCAGCATGTGATTTGTGCATGACCTCCATCGCCTCATCACCTGATAGACACCTCAACATAATTCCCGATAAGTCTCTTTTGAATAGATGGTCGATATACCTTTTGGCTATCTTCTTTAGCTTATTCGCTTCGTATCCATCATCTGGTAAGGTTCCTTTTGTCAGGTACTCGATATATGGCTTTATCCAATCCACTACATCGATTCTGCTCTATCAGGCATCCATGTGCATTTGAGACAAGCCTCTTCTCGAGCTTTTGCATCCCTAGCCATATCAGGCCAATAGTCACCTTGTTTTTGCAATCTTCTGTAGAGGTTTACCGGTGTTGTTGTCCCACAGACCTTATCATGAACTTCTTCAATCAAGTCTTTTTGCTCCTTCTTCAACGCCAAGGCACCGAACTAAGACCCCATCGGACATCTTATAGTAAAAATGGCCGCTTTAGTGAAGCACTTCAACTTCAAGTTTTTCTTGGCCATGTGCACTGACGACACTGATTGCTTTAGTTCTTGAATCACAGCACAGCATGTCTCCAATCTTCTGATTTAATGACATCTGAATATACATATAGCTTATCATTAAAGTTCCATGAGCTGGAGTTCGTCGCTTGCTGATCTTAAGGACAGCTTCATCATCTTCGAAATCTTTTCAGGTAGAGTGGCCAAAGAATCAGCATGTAGATTGGTATACCTGTTGACATGGGTTAATTCCACATCAATTTCATCACACAGCTACAGCTTCTGCACAAGGGACTGAGAAGGTGCTAGGGAAATCTCCTTCAGTGCGAATGCTCCATCTGTCTGTCGAACCACAAAATTTGAGTCACCAACCACTTTTTGATCTTCATTTCTTTATCTTTAGCGATAACCCTATCGCTAAGGCCTCATATTCTGAACTGTTATTAGAGCATGGAAACTCAAATTTGAAAGATGTTGACTCTCCTTTTGGTGATTTCAAAACGATTCCTACACCACCTTCTTCCTTGGCTGTGGATGATTCATCCAAGTATAAGGTTCATTGCCCATCTTCTACTGTTGCATCTATCTCACCAGGAATTTCTTAAGAAAGCTCGATAGGGTCTTTTGATGGGCCAGTAGATCTGCAAAAACTTGCCCCGGAGTGACACATTCTATGTCAAATTCTAACAGCTGTAACAACCATCGCGCTGTCCTTCCCGCCACACCAACCCTGGCCTTGACAGCAATTATCGGATTAGCCCCAAAAACCAAAGATTATGCGCCATAATGTCTTATGGGCTGCATAACTAATAGCGCTAAACAATTTTTCTCTGCTTTAGTGTATCTAGCTTCAGCTTCTTTGAGAATTCTACTAGCATAGTAGATTGGCTTTTCTTGACCATTTTGATCATCCTGTGCTAGCACTCTTACGATAGCCAAACAAACGAAAACAGAGAAGCCAAAGTAGTTACAGGCCGGACAAATAACCCAACATGTAAAAACCACACGGACATAAAGGCCGAATCCTGGCCAAGCTAAGGGAAAGGCCAAGCTTCTTTACCATTTCTATCATCCTCCAGAGCTTGATTCAATTCCACCGGTGTATTGGCACTCCAGCTAAAGCACCGTCCCAATCTCGTGAGTCCATCCGCAACCCTCTTTCCCTCCCTAAGTGCGATATCCGAAAATCCATCCCCTTTTAAATATGCTGAACTCGTCGCCATCTGCCGAGAAAAGGCCGAGGTCTTCACAATCAAAGTCAAACTGATTTCAGGTCATGGTGAAGCTAAAGCCTAGGCTGAGCTTGACTCGTAAAATACGCAGAACTTGGGTGAACCAACTTCTTCATTCTTGCTTCGTTCGGGGTACTGCCCCCTTACTTAACATAGGGTCGCTCGCGATGGCATGTTTGGCAATGCCCTCTGCATCTTGGTCTGCAGAAGTTGATCTTCATCCCGACCACCTCCTCCT